ATGGGCTTGGGGGAAATCCACCGCTTCCACCCAATTATCGATCGCCTGCTGGGGCTCGGGGAGGGTGTCCTCCGTTGTTTTGGGGTGGAAACAGGAAAGGAAGAAATTTTTGAGTTTTCTTTTTATTTGGTTGGGGCTTTCATTATCCCCGTCCCCTGCATCCATCCAATGGATGAGATCTTTATCACCCGAGAACCTTACAGCAAATCGAATGGCCAAGAGAATTCCGCCAGAGAACCCTATCTTTATGAGAACGAAAGAGAGGGCTCGAACCCCCAGAGAGACCCCAACCTTTGAAAGTAGGGCCTGAAAAAATGCAATCGAACTTAGGCACACACCGAGCAAGGCAAAAAGGATTAGGAACGCATAGAAAATGTGACGGAACCTCTTCATGTTTATGATGGATGATTTTTTCTGACTCCTCTTTCTGTTCTATTGATCAAAAGCTTCCAGCGGGCAGCGCCACGCCGGTTTGGAACCCACTTCCGCGACCCATTTCTCTTATCTAAGAGAATTTTACATTTTTGCTTCGCGACTTTTCTACTTGGCTGTACGACATGAGAGTTTCCGTATTAAAGGTCAACCCCCCACTTTCATGAAATATTCAATGATCTTTCCCCTCTGAATTAAAGACTCGAAGTCCCAATATTATCCCATCAAGATCTTACTGGCCAACAGGTTGTTCGTCGTCTTGAGGATCATGTCGATCTGGTCACTTTCTATCACTGGTTGGAGGCTTTGGCCCTGAATCTCCCCACATAAACATAAGTGGTAAACGACTCCAAATTTGATGCATAACATAATCTATTTCTCGTGGCGGGGCGACATCGATATTGTAACAAAATTGCTTGAGATCGGCCATCCTATTATTCCCTCTATGCCTAAGCCTACCTACAGAGCTGACCGAAGGGACTAAACAGATTCTATTCTTAATCAATCGGTCGCTCCCTTACACTTCCTGCTTACCGGTCCTTACCAAACTCCCTACCAATGGTTTTGATTAGACGGCCCCATATCTCTTTCTGCGGATTCCCTACCTGCTTGTGGAAGTGGTCGGGCTACCAGGTGGATGCTCAAACTCTTTATTCTCAACTGTGTTCTTTTACACAGAATAACTACCCACTGGATAGAAAAGCACTCACTGATATCTCACCCCAAATTCCTAAGGGGAAGGTAGACGCGAGTATGCGACAGGAGTCTCAAATAAAAAGAAAAAAACTTTTTCAAGAACCCGCAGGAGAGTAGGATACATTATACTCGGGCAGGCGAAATCCATTCGGTCAAGCAAGATAGGACTCGCGTCCACTCTGAACCTATGGGTCTAACCGGCCCGAGCCTAAGACTCCCTTACCGATACCGAGAGAGAGAGTGACTTTCTAAACTCGTGCAATCGATAACTGAAGAGTGACTTTCTTTCCTGAGCTAACCTTCTCAACCACGTTTCTATATGCCATTAGGAGAAGTCAGTCTGCGCAATCCGCGATCATTAACCCGGCTCTGCACTACTTTTTCTTAAGACGTCTGTATTCACTTTCATTCAGACCCGAACCGGAGAATTATCCACAAGACCGCTTCATACGCCGAACTCGAGAAGAAGCTTTCGAAGGCGCGTGTACCATTACTTGTTATTCCACTAGTTCTTTTGGGCAAGATCAATATATAGTGAGTGATCAGTTATGATATGATTGCTCAAACTACGATACATAGTTTCAAGTTAGGCCTTACTTAAGCCTGGTCTTGGTCTCCTCCCCCAGGTCTCAGCTTCAGGCTCCCACTGATGAATGTATGAAAACAGCAAGGCAAGCAAATGCACGAACCTATGAGTACGAAGTCGCTCATCATATATATGGTGAGAAAGCTTCATTTAGTGTGGAGCCTGCTACCCCTAGACCGCCTCTTCGGGTTTTTTTCCGAATGAGCTCTTGCTATTTCCCTTTCTTCCTTCTTTCCTATGGGACAATTAAACGCCCTTTCCAGCTTCACCAAAATAAGATTCTTGCATAGTCGATTCATTAGGGTCGTCACCTTCTACCCAACTAGTGGAAGTATCCACCGTTTTCTTTGTCTGTTAAGCCTCACAGCTAAGCTATGGGACTTCCTAAAGAAAACAGCAATCGTAGTTTATCAACCACTCACAAGACCACCGAGATCTTTGACTTAGCTCCCAAAGGTAATAATCCACCCGGCCCTTCCCCAACCGGGAGCAGAAGATAACGAAAGGGAGACAAAGTCCTAATCATAACACAAGCTACCCATTCCATCTATCATATCAGTCGAGTCGATCCGATTCGTTCTTATCTATAGATAAGGCAAGAGAGAACTTATGACCTCGCGGATGGAGAGGGATTCGAACCCCCGGTATTCCTATAAATACTTCGGTTTTCAAGACCGACTCTTTCAACCGCTCAGACATCCATCCTCTTCGCTTCCCAAGATATTTAGGGAAAAGGGCCTTGTCGGCCGCCGCTTGCTGACGACAGAACGCATCGTCAATTAAAGAGTCTTCGCGTTAACGCCCCTTATTGAGAACTCAAGTTTCGCGCTTATCTACTCCAATATTTCTCAGCTCAACTTGACGTAAACCCTTTATCTCCGAAAAACCTCATCCGACTTGAATTTAGCGCATCGACTCTTTATACTTTATTGGTACGATCGCGAATAGAGCGCACCCTTCGGGATGCGCTTACTCGCTTGCTCCTTAACCGTAAAGCAAGGAAAGAGAGTCCCGTCTGCCTGTAAAAGGGTATCAATCTCTAAAAGGGTGTTACACCCAGAAGATTCCAGAACTTATTCCTAGCTACAATCCGCTGATCTACGACCACCCTCTGCTCTATCATCCGCATTCCATTCAGGAGTTAAGAATGGGAGTGGAATATAATTACAATAAATATGAAATTCTATTTAAAAAAGTAGCAGCTAGACACTACCAAACAGGCGGTATTAAAGAAGAAGCTAAAGCAGAGGGTTGGAGGGTGGTCTACGATCACCTGAAAGCGAAGAGTTGTTGTAGATAAGGCGAACTGTGGAAGTAGATCAGATTCTCTTAGAGAGGTCGAAGAAGGCCACAAGTTGAAGCAGCCGATGCTTTGGTCATTCGGTTGACTCCTTGCTGTCATGCTGGCGCAGGGGTTTCGGCCGGTTTTACCTACTATTGGATTTGAACCAATGACTCTCGCCGTATGAAAGCGATACTCTAACCGCTGAGTCAAGTAGGTCAAGCTGAGTAAAGTAAGAGAAAATAGACCCCTATAAGAGAAAGCCGCGTAACCAGAGTTCCCCTTACTATACAAGAAGGGCGGAGCGCTAAGAAAGAGAAAACGTTATCACTATACGAAATGAGACAGCGGCTAGCACGCTAAGATCAACCACTTATGCAGGGAGAATCCAACACCAGTAGAAGTAGACCCTGAAAAGTGGTTGATCCGGTTCACTAAAGAGCAGGAGAGGCAAAGCCGCTGGGGCAAAGGTGCTGAGGGTATCTGAGTCAGCTACGCCAATAGCGTAGCCAGAAGCACGAGTAAGATCATTAGTAGATAGAGTTATTGATCCATCGCCAGTGGCGTGAAAAGCATATCCTGTTACATTACAGGTGAAGATCCAGATTGAGTGCTTGAAGTAGATCCAGTTGATTTGGCTTATGTACCGGCACCATCAATAGCTTATCCATCACGGTCTTGCCCAACATTCCTTCCAGGTCGGTAGCCAGTAGCGGCACTAGTGGTTTATTTATATATATTTTTTATTCAACCGATGAAGCATACGTTGATCCAGCAACAACCAACCAACGAGTGGCGGATTTGGAATTCGGAATATAAACCACTGGGAATTTTCCGGAAAACGAAGAACTGATTCTATTGAACCTTCTTCCACCTGTATTTACTTTCGGATTAGGATGCTAAGTTACCTGGTTCTATTTTCGAGAAAGATCCAAGGGAGGAAAGGAAGTTCATTTTGAAACTCGAGCGGCTTACAGCTCAAAGCTAGGCCTTCTCACTTCACTAGTTAGTATTCCTTTGAGAGGATCAGACTTAGGAGTTTAGTTACACGTTCAAGCTAAAACTGCTTAAGAGAGTCAAGTCCAGATATAGCATAAGGACTATATATATGGTATTCTTACGAATCCTAATTGTTAAAGGGAATTGTTAAATTAACCATTTTCGGATATTTATAAGAATTAGATTCCGCTATGTAACCATATTTATTATTTTTAAAATGATCCTCTCGGTAAACTTCTTTAGCTCTGATTCCTCTGAGTTCAGAAAGGTTCGTATTCGGATGTGGCCGATGTAGCATACTATGTAAGACTCTTCTTCCCGCTCCTCTTCCTGTATCTCTTCTCCTGACCTCAAAGGAGTAAGATATATGATAGCCTTATTTATCATCAGTCGAGTAGTAAACAAACTCCTACATCTCTTTCTTCTGTACCTGGTCATGTTTATCATAGTTGATGCTCCGCTTGGGGAGAAAAAAATGAGAGGCGGGTAGGCTGGCCCAGCCCAGGCAAGAGTTGCACGTGGTCGGTTGTCAGATACCACTGGTTTTTCATTCAGACATATGCGGGATAGAATGTCCTAACAAAGCCTTTTTTTTATACAATACAATCCATTGTTGCTTGCCTCTCACCATCTTACACTCTTGAGCAAAGCTCCGGCTAGGGAAAGAAAAGAGAGGCGAAGAGCATACTCGAGATCAGTGACTATGGACCAGAAGCCAATAACTATAGTTATTAGTTTCCGAAACCGAAGGCTCTTCAAAAGTGCTTTCTGAACAGAGCGGGTTGTTGGCTAAGGAAGATATTTCTGGAGTGACAAAGCTATTGAATATAATCTTCGACAGAGGAGAGCGAAGAAGAGGCATTTTGGGGTTCGGGAATGACTAAAGCACTACTAAAAAGGGCAGAGAAAGCCAGAGACAAGTAAACGGATTGACTAAGCCAATCATGAATGACCACCTAAGGAAGCGGCTAGGCTAAGGCTAAGAGGAGAAAGCAAAGGGTGGTCTACGATCAGAAGACCTTCCATTCTTGTACCGATGGCTTTCTTTCCTGAGAATGCTAAGATGAAGGCTCGCTGGCTAAGAGCGGAGTCATCGCCCAGCTTACGAGTACGGGACTCAAAAAGAAATAGTTGAATTGATCGATCAGGAAAGCATTTAAAAAGCTCAGTTTCAAAGTTTTCGTCGAAGTTGAAGTCCTCGCCCGTTCTAGTCTAGATCTAGACTAGATAAAAGAAATGTAAGCAGAAGTTTATTAAATAATAAGAAAGTAAGCGCGCACGTATGTCGAAAACACCTTTCACAAGCGTGATTTTCTTTCGGATGATTTCCTTCACTTCAATAGTCAGAGGGATTGCAGGCACCCGGCCTTGATTGCTCTTTTAAGGTAAGGACTTTCGTTCCCCGTTCCAGTTATTAGTAAGGAGAAGAGGGCTTGTTGGCAGATCAGCTTCCTTTTTCGAGTTACAAGTTGGGCAGCAGGCCTCAGAGCTAAATTATAGAATTGAGTTTCCATTTTCCCCGTTATAGGCTTCTAGCCAAACCCGAGAGAGGCTCAGTGTGAAATCTGGCCGGAAAAAAGGAGATTTTATCATCTCTTCTCGATGTGATCCTTGAAAGAGGAACGAACTCGAGAACGTTTATCTTCCGCTTTTTCTTTGTTACTGTCTTAGCTTAGCGTGTGTGCTTCTATTCTCTTTACGCCCATAAGGCAGGGAAAGACAGACCTTGTTGAAGAAGCTGAGAACGTGGTAGTGGCAATCATTAGGTAGAGTAGCAGACTCCTTAAGGTAGTTTTTACTTGAGAAAGGTCTTTTTTTCCAACTTTGCTATTGTAATACTAAGAAGACTTTTATAAAGAATGTGAAAACAGTCTTCAACTTTCATTTTTAGATTCTATTCTTTAATATAGCATCAGCACGACTATAACATTTCTGTAGGAACTTCACCCTATCCTAAGGCAGTCTTAAGGACAGACTAGTTCTAGAAGCAGGCGTGTTCTATAATTCAAGGGAAAGATACTGTTTCATTCTTATGATTTTACTATTATTGTCTTAAGAGATCACAGAAAGTAAAAGAAGTCCGCTAGAGATCAGAAATTGTTGAAGCCTGTGAATTGCGTATAGAAAGAAAACGAACCACTTCTATTTTCGGAGTCCACGGAGCGGTATATGAAGAATGGCTTTTTGGTCCCTTTCGTCCAGTGGTTAGGACATCGTCTTTTCATGTCGAAGACACGGGTTCGATTCCCGTAAGGGATAGGTACTCATTCTCGGCCAGCCATACTTGTTTGCCCTTTTTTTTACTACTGGCCAAAACAAAAGAGATTAGCCTCTTGATCGATCGATTGATTGGATCGAAGAAGAGGTTGATTGAAGTGTGAGATCAGCCCAAGACTAAGGCCGAGCAACTAGCTGCTGCAAGAGTGGACGTCTATCTATCTTACCACGCTCTCCTACTCCTATAAAGGCGGAAAGAATGCTCTGCTCATCTTTCTTACGGCTCGTTACCGCAGCGCTCGTTCACCCCTTCGGCTTCTTCAATTCAAAAAAAGTTTACCTAAAAGAATAGGTAAATAGCCTTTTGAAGCGAAGGCATTATTGAAGGAAAGAGATGGCGGGTCGGTAAATTGCATTAGGTAGGAGATGCAGGACCTGTCTTAACCACAAGTGCATTCGTCATCTGATCTACGACCACGCCCCACCAAATTTGGATTCCAAAGTGTGTATCTTTTCTTTACTTTTAAGTGAAGAGGGTGACAAGGGGTATACTTTTGTAGCCGTCTCATCAATGAGCGTAGATTGATAGAGATGGCTTTTGTGCCGGTCAATCTCTATCCCATTCTTAAGGTATAGTTTTGTTTGATTACAGATCGGCAGGTGATCTGTCCTTTCTCCCCCTTTCGTCAGTCGTCTTGATCCGCCAGACGGTCTTCTTGCAGAACCTTGAAGAGGCTTGATGGGAAAGAGAAGTGAAGAAGGAGAACAAATGGAAGGTCTCTCTCTACCTCACAAGCTCTTGGATCCCATGGCTAAGGCTGACTTTGATGGATTTTGGGTGAGGGTAGAGGAGTAGGATAGAACCTAATTAGGGCATTTTTGGCATATATATAATAAGGATAGTGCCGAGGCTCTCAAGACATTTTTGAAGAGAAAGTTGGATCATAAAGAAGAGCCCTCATTTTGCCTTTGTTTGAAGAGGAAGAATCCTACTGGACTCATTTAAGATAGGAATGGCTAAACTTCATTGTCCTAGGAAGAATGCTAATGAAAGCAAAGGTCAAGAATATCTTGGTTTAACAGAGTCAAAATATCGCTTTTCTCCATTGTACTATGATTGCTAGATAGCATTCCAAGCTCCTTAATAGAATTCCTATCGAACGGGAATTCAATTAGTAGTGCTGCTTGCTAGAAATCTCTTTCTTTTGGAGGACAGCAGACTTCAGAAATTCTTTTTCATTATGAATTTTCTTCGATTGATGGATAACAACAATTGAGAAAACGATTTCAAAAGAAGCTTTCGAAGTGAAATGAAAGTAAATTATATCAGATGAACGCTATCCTTCAAAAGAAATAGCCTGATTTGCCTACCTATATTCATAGCATGACGAACATGAGGCAATCGTTAGATTGTAACGAAGGTTTGAGTTCGGCAGCTTGTTGTTTAGTTCCATTAGTCTAACAGCTACCTTTATCGGAGATAACCAAGTCGTATTCCAATTTGAAATCCTTCATGAAGTCAGGCAGCTGAAGCGGACCAAGGGCTTTCCATTGAGGATCGTCACCAGCCCACCTAGTTTTCCTTCTTTTACTAGTCTTATCACCTTCGCCTATTTCACCATCTCCTTCAGGTTGTCTGTCCCATCTACTACGCCTTCGTTCTCCAGAACTTCCTGGGTGCTCCTGCTGTTCACTTCCATCATAAAAAACTTGATTAGAATAGAAAGGTTTACCTTTGATATCCGTAAAAGCTTAGTTCAAATCTGATCCCAGATTTGGTACTTCCTCTTGTCTGCCCTTCTTTTGTGGCTGATGGACATTCAATAAAGCTGATTCATCTGCTGTTGCCTGATCTACGACCACCCTCAACCTATCGATTGAGTGAGTTGGAGAAGAAAGTCTTACAAGGCTACGACTCTATCTAACAGAGCCAATACGCCATCCGTAACCTGTCGGTCTTCATTCCTTCTAACCCTTGAGCTTCCTAAACTACATATCGGTTGAGAAACTGCCCACCGTAGACTTAGAGGCGAGCTTCCGGCTTCACTCTACCTATCTAAAGAGCCGTCGCCTAAACGGCGCCTCAACTTCTCCTAAACGCCCTTTGCGCATTCACTCGAGTCACATGCAACCAGGCAATCGAGTTTAGGACATCTAGTTTAGGGCCAGAAAAAGTTGGAACTAGATTGGAAAGCGGAAAGCAGGGCATCAACCCTTTTTTTTGGCACATGAGGGTGGATGTAATTCAGCGACCCAAGAGTTTCCCAACCGATTTTCCAACTGCAACTGAAAGGACCGGCTGAAGACCCTTCTTTTTTCCTTTCGAAAGCTAAGAACGGGGGATATCATAAGATAAATGTGCGACATTACCGAGGATGACAAAGGAGCGAGATACGAGATAGAGGGTGGCATAGGCATAGAACATAGCATATAAGAATGGATGTATTGTATTCCCGGGGAAAACCAGTATGACGATTAGCTTCCAGTCCGAATCCTAATCCGGTACATATTCGTAGCTATCTCCTCGCTTAGGGCGGTAGTTGAGTAAGCAAAGAAGAAGTTTTCTAAAAAATTCCTTTTATAAGATCGTCGAGATTGGCTTGGTCTTCAGTGACATGATCTTCCCTTGCGTGATTTTTCTGCCTATTGAATGACTCCCCTGCATATTAATTTGATCTTCTCGATAGCCAGATAGTTTAGAAGGGTGGTCGTAGATCAGCTCATGGAACTACTTTTTGAAGAGCTAATTTGTGCACCTGAAAGGTTGGGTTTCAGTACCCCAAACGAAACTCACTATATGATGTTTTTGATCCCATATTGTTCATCCGTTTACGTAGAGGCAAAAAGTTTCTTTCCCGAGGGATATTCGTACACAGAAATGGTCAATCTTTATCAAAGCAATTTGGACTAGCTCAAAAAGGTAAGGTGTAATTCCATGCTTGTCGAGAAAGTTTTCATTGTCCGGCTAGCCCTAGATCTTAATCTTTTGACTTGGTAGGGACAATGCCTTTGAGGTAGAGTGACAGGATGAAACTTCTGAACACCTGGATCAAGTCCAAGGAAATGAGCCCTCTTTAGGAGGTAGTATATACTTATGGACTCATTGGTAAAGGAAGACTCCCTAGCTCGATTTTATGAAAAGCTCTCTTTATGTAGGAGTGAAACCTGGTAAGATCCGCTCCTTATAATATGAAGTGCCTGGCTCCAGCGGCGGTGATGAAATCCTTGTTGACTTGCGGTCTGTCTATTCCAACTTTGACTTTCATTTCTAGGGTTGAGCCTTTAAATTAAGAAACTATAGACTCCTAGCCCCTTAAAGCAAGCTATCCAATAGTGATTCTTTCATCTACAGTATACTCATCTTTCCTTCGATTCTCTAGATGATCAGCACAACTCTCTGCTACGTCGCTCATCTAGAGGTTTCAAAGCAAGAAGGTACTCTCCGACCTAAGAATAGAAAAAAGAATGTTCTTCTTAACATTTGTATAAGATCTTTACTAGCTATTTGTATTGCACACTAACTCATGAGTCAACCTAGGAAATTCTCACTCCTCAGAAGTGGGAATAGCAGAATGACTTTAGAGATTTCGTAAAGCGTCATCTATTCCTGGTTTTTACACTATTCAATATCTACTCGTGGACGGTTAAACGTCTTTATACCAAAAAAATGAGTAGAGTACGGAAGATTGCACTGGTGAGGAACGTAGTAACTCGAATATAAGGAGAGGTTAGCTGCAGGTAGGAAGGTCTCTTACGGCTTCATCTTCTTGAATACCGATCGTCTTCCCTTACCTTAGTCACAATACTTGGACGTCACGCTGAAGTACGATATTCTTTCAATCTTGACTTAAAAAATATATATATAGGATGGTATGGTAGGTCGGCTAGCTGCTCACATAAGCTTTGATTCACTTGCCCAACTATCCATTTCTCTTTTGGTTGCATAATAGTTATATTACGCGGTCACAAGCAAAGAGATCAAAGAAGATGTAGTTGTTGAACCACGCCTATCTCTTCGCAAGACCAGTTTCGCAAACACGGTTCGTTAGCTTAGCTCTAGGGCAACAGCCAATGGATACAATGCCACTCTTCCTAAGCAAGATTTAGTAACAACATCGATAGCCTGGCATTTCGTCGTATATCATACCAGCTCCCACCCCGAACTCGCTGTTAACGGCCCTTTTTGGATCCCTTCTTTTCATGCTTCTTTTAAGCAATTCCCTCTCTATTTCATATGAGCGCAGGGGTAACTCCCCAGGGACTGACAGATCGACCGAGTTCATCAGTTTCCAAAGGGGTATAAGGTGCCTGAGTTTGTTCTCTTTTCCGGTGAGGAGAAGAAGTCGACTATTGAGCATATAGCTCGGTTCTCGGTCCAGTGCGGGGAAGCTAGGTCCAAGGACTACCTCAAGTTGAGGCTCTTTGCCAACTCTCTTACTAAATCGGCCTTCCCCTGGTATATGAACCTCCAAACTCTATTAACAGTTGGTACGATCTGGAAAGCAAGTTCCATGAGCAATTCTATAGGACAGACCCAGACATTCAAGTTGCCAATTTGGCAAGATTGACTCAGCTCCAACGGTCGAATCGCGAGGTTTAGGAAGCTTTACCCAGACTAAGGGGTACGTGACTCTTACGCACTACGGGTTAGTGACTCGTTAACACTCCCCGTTCCGTGGGCTCAAGAACTCGATGCTGATGAAACTCCTGCTTTTAGCGACTCGGTTCCTATTACAGACAGGTGGCAGCTTCCCATGCAAAGCTTAATCGTTAAGTTTTGTCAATAACCGTTTTTACGCCTGGGTGGAAAGTCTAGAGCCGCTTTAGGTGGTAACCATACGGGCACCGCCTCTTGACCTCTCGTGTAAAGTATATTACACTCGTTTTACCCCACTCTCGCTTCTACGCTCCTAACGCCTAGTTGTGTAAGCCAACAAGTGAGTTTTGCTTACGTGACACAAGACAGATTGAAAGCAAAGGTAAAGCCGTCCAGTGATCAAGTAAAGGTTACGAAGTGATTAAATTGAACGTACGAGCGAAACGAAATACTTGTTTATATCAATATAGATATAAATGGAGCGAGAATCGGGAGTTGATATTGAGAAACGGAAGAAAGGCCGTGGATCCCTGATAGCCTAGTTGCTTCGAGCCTAACCCCTTGCTTGCAACAGAAACAATACCCGGAGAAAAGTTTCTACGCCTGTAAAGCCATTGCCCCTACGCCAAGCCCCGAAATAAAGAAGGAGGTTAGCCATCACGGGGAAGTGCAGTAAGTTATCTAGGATATGATAGATAAAAATGGAAGGAGCGACCCTTGGACCTATAACCTTACCTTTTTGGGGCTCACTCCTTTCCTACTCGCTTGATCTTGATGACCAAGGACTAGAAACGAAAAGCGAACTTCCAACCCTTGGAAAAACCTGATTCAAGACTTGCTGTACTCACTTTGATGTATTTTATAATATAAATTATAACTAGCTTAAGGCTTGCTAGAACTCGTAACACAGCTTACTTATAAAGAATACAAGATAAGATCTCAAGTAAGAGTAAGAGACTTAGTCTAAGAAAGGAAAGTCATTTCGTGAAATGGGATTCGTAGCCAGCAAGCAATAGCATCCTGTTGTTATAGAAGAAATTTAATTGCATAAAAGAAATAAGGACCTCGCTCGAAAGCGAAACGAAATGGGGGGACACTAAAAGGTATGCCTGACAGAGAGAATTGCTTGCAACGCAACTACAAGCCCAGATGCACGAATGAAAAGAATAAACGAGCTTTTAGCTCGAGAAGGCATCTTTTGATCGTTGAACTTTCACGCTCATATAGCGAGAAACTCTTCCAATTTCTAAAAATAGCTCAGTAAATGAATGGTCGAGCAAGTGGCTGATGACAAGAATACATACCGGCGCGATTTCGATCCAGTGTTTGTGCCAGCCCACTAACCCCAGGCGGGCTTGGGTACGATCTAAAACGATTCCACATGAAAGAGGACCGGACAATTGCCCTTCTTGAGTAATGGGAAGCGGGCTAGTCCCCGAAAATGCCCGTTCATTGTCGTTGGGGTTAAAATCTTAGAAGAAACCAGGCTGTTCAAAGCAATCTAACCACGTCAAGGAAAGAGTCAAAGTAAAGCAGGACAGGCCTCTTCTACCGATCTTGACCAATTGCCTAACTAGGAGTTTGGGCTTAGCTCTTCACCCTAAACCTGTACTGGCTCGATTGATAGAAATGCACGAATGCTTTTCGAAAGAGTGGTCTTTATCTTGTGCGAAAGACTTATCCTTGGAATG